TACAAAATAATAAATTCAGTTCTTGCGGCTGGACTTTATTATGGGTTTTTGAGCGCTTTCTCTATCAAGACCTCTCATTTATTACTTCTCCGAACTCTGGTTTTTGAGGAGGAAGAAGAAACCAAGAAGAGAATAGTAGCAAAAACTGGATTGATTATGGGGCAGATCTTACTATTCATATCAATATATTATAAACCTTTCCATATTGCTTTGACTAGACCTCGTACAATAACTGCACTCGGGTTTTTCTATCTTTTTTTCCAGATCTTCTGGAAAAGTCAGAAACGCGTTTTTGCTAACCAAAATTCCATGTCTAATCTCAGCTGTATATTTCTAAATCATCTCATTTTACAGCAGTTGCTTAACACTTGCATTTTACCAAGTTCAGCGGCAAGGAGATTAGTCAGCATTTACACGTTTCGATCCAACAACAAGATGTTATTCGTAACAAGTTCTTTTTTTGCCTGGTTCATTGGCCAAATTTTAGTATGCGAATTTTTTGAATTGGCAGGAAAACACATACGTATTGAATTGGCAGGAAAACACATAGGTAAAAATCGTTCTATTAGATCGATCATTCGATCTGACTATTTTCATTTTTTCTTTGTGATTCTCTTTTTTATGATGAGTCTCCACTCTTTTGGCAGAATACCCTCACCCATTCTTCTTCCTAAAATGAGCAACCTTTCACAAATAGAAAAGCGCGCGTTGATCTTGAAAGGTACAGATGAAGAAGAGGAAAATGACAAAATAGACGAAGAAATAGAACAAGAAATGGAAAAAATAGAACAAGAAATAGAAGAAATAGAACAGCAACGAAAACTTGCGAATCATCTGAAAAAAAAAAAAGATAGACAAAAAAAACAGGGAACAGGGGGACATTCCGACAAAGAATTCCACTCGAATTCGAATACCAGTTATTCGAAAAGCAAAATCGAAGTACTAAAAAATGAAATACGTGTAATACAAGAAAAAGAAAGAAAAAGCCTCATTAGCCCATTGCTTTTTGATTATCGACGATGGTATCGCCCATTTCGCTACATTCAAAATAATAGACTTGAGCAAGCTATAAGAAATGAAATGTCACAATATTTTTTTGATACACAACAAAGTGATGGAAAAGAAAGAATATCTTTTACCTATCCAAGGAGTTTATCAACTTTTTTTAAAGTGATCAAAAGAAAAATAAATATCCTACTAGAAAAAACTCTTTCTAATCAATTGGACAATGCTTGGGTTTCTAGAAACAAAAAAAAAATGAATCATCTGAAAAATGATTTTTTCAATAGAATTAACCATCTAGACAAAGAAAAAATAGATGGAGAAATAGAACAGGAAAAAGAACGGGAACAAAAAGCAGTGGAGATACTTGAAACAAGAACTCGATTATGTATAGAAGATGATAAGACTAAACAAGAATACTACTTACCCCAAATGTATGATCCTTTCTTAAACGGGCCATACCGTGGAAAAATCAAAAAAGAGCTTCCGCCTTCCATCATAAAAAATACTTTGATCGCAGATTCGAGAGAGACAGGTGAGCAAAATCGGTTACATGATCTTCTTCTCCCGAATTCCAATTACGAAAATTTTGACCAAAATACGAATACTTTAGAAATTGGTGATATTTTAGAAATTGATGCGTTTTCATCTATTCTAATACACAAAATAGGTAAAAAAGTCCCTCGATGGTCATACAAATTAATCAGTGAATTGGAACAACTATCATTTCACTACAGTCCGCCAGCAGAGCATGAAATTCGTTCAAGAAGGGCGGTAGGTGAATATCTTCTTTTTGATCCTCCAGAGACTCATACTACTACTAAAGCTACAGATAAAGAAACGAAGACTAATGCTAGCAAAGAGACTGATACTGTGAATAAAGAAACGAAGCCTAATGCTAGCAAAGAGACTGATACTATTGATAAAGAAACGAAGCCTAATGCTAGCAAAGAGACTGATACTATTGATAAAGAAACGAAGCCTAATGCTAGCAAAGAGACTGATACTATTGATAAAGAAACCAAGACTAATGCTAGCAAAGAGACTAATACTGTTGATAAAGAAACCAAGACTAATGCTAGCAAAGAGACTGATACTGTTGATAAAGAAACCAAGACTAATGCTAGCAAAGAGACTGATACTGTTGATAAAGAAACCAAGACTAATGCTAGCAAAGAGACTGATACTGTGAATAAAGAAACGAAGCCTAATGCTAGCAAAGAGACTGATACTGTGAATAAAGAAACCAAGACTAAAACCCCAGAAGAAGAGGCTAAAGAAGATGAAGAGAAGGGGCTTGTTTTGATGCGTTATGCACACCAACCCGATTTTAAGCACGGCTTAATCAAAGGCTCTATGCGAACTCAAAGGCGTAAAATTGTTATTGAGAAACTGTTTCAAGCAAATGCACATTCCCCCCTTTTTTTTGACAGGATAAAAAAACAAAAACTTTTTTCTTTTGCTATCCCCCGCCCGGTTCAACTGAACCGAATTTTTAGAAATTGGTCGGCGGGAAAAGGGTTCAGGATTTTAGAGTCTACAGACGAACAAACAAAAAGAGAAGAAAAACCAAAAAGAGAATCTAAAAAGAAAAACGACCGAGTAAAGGAAAAAAAGCGATTAGAGATAGGGGAAGCCTGGGATACTTTTGAAATTACCCAAATGTTAAGGGGTTGCATTTTAATAGCCCAATCAAGTCTTAGAAAAAATCTTATATTACCTTCATTGATAATCGGTAAAAATCTTGGACGTATGCTATTATTGCAAATTCCTGAATGGTCTGAAGATTTCGAGGAATGGAATAGAGAAAAGCATATTAGGTGCACTTATACTGGTAATCCGTTATCCGAAACAGAATTTCCGGAAAATTGGTTGACACAAGGTATTCAGATCAAGATTGTATATCCTTTCCATCTGAAACCTTGGCACACATCTAAACCGCTAACTTCTCGTGATGACGTTTGTTTTTTAACAATTTTTGGAAGGGAAACAGAACTGCCTTTTGGCTCTCCCCGAAAAACACCTTCCTTTTTTGAGCCCATTTTAAAGGAACTCGAAAAAAAAATTGGAAAATATGAAAAGGTTACAGCTGAAAGCGTTTTAAAAAAAATAATAATAAAATTATTTAAAAAAGTTTCAAAAGAAACAAGAACAACAAACCAAAATCTTCCGTTTATAGAAAAAGACCTCTCCAAGGGTAAACCAATTTTATTATTTAGATCGAGAGAAATAGGTGGAATGGAAAAAGAAAAAGATTCTAGAATAAGCAACCAGATAATTAATGAATCTTTTAGTCAAATTCAAAAAATTCAAATTCCAGATTGGACAAATTCTTCACTGATAGAAACTAAAATGCAAGATATGACTGATAGAACAAGTACAATCAAAAATCAAATAGAAAGAATTACCGAAGAGAAAAAAAAAGTAACTCTAGAACTAGATATTAGTACTTACAAAAAAAGTTGTAGATTAGAGTTGTCAAAAAAGATTTGGCAAATAGTAAAACTAAAAAACATAATATGTAAATTTCATTATTTTAGAAAATTTTTCATTCAAAGAATATATAACGATATTTGTTTATCTACTATTCATATTTGCCAAACGAATACACAACTCTTTGTTGAATCGACAAAAAATTTGATTGAAAAATATATTTCCAAGAATGAAACAAATAAAAAAATAATTAATAAAAAAACTAAAAATACAATTCACTTTATTTCAAATATAAAAACTTATAATAGTTGTAAGAAAAATTCAGAAATTTTTTGTGATTTATCCAACTTGTCACAAGCATATGTATTTTACAAAATATCGCAAACCGGGGTTGTTAACTTGTCTAAATTAAGATCCGTTCTTCAACATCATGGAACATCTTTCTTCCTTAAAACTCAAATGAAAGACTCCTTTCGAACACAAGGAATATTTCAGTCTGAAGTAATACATAAGAAACTTCAGCGGTCTATAACGAGTCAATGGAAAAATTGGTTAAGAGGGAATTATCAATACGATTTATCTCAGATTATCTGGTCTAGCTTAATGTCACAAAAACAAAAATGGCGAAATAGGGTGAATCGATATTGTAGGTCTCAAAAAAAAGATTTAAAAAAATGGAATTCATGTGGAAAATACCAATTAAGTCATTACAAGAAAAAAAAGGGTCCTAACTCATTATCAAATCAAAAAGATAATTTTCAAAAATGCTATAGATATGATCTTTTATCATATAAATCCATTAATAATGAAAATAAAGGTGACTCGGTTTTTTATAGATCAATCCCTCAAGTAACTAAAAGGCAAGCGGTTTCTGATAATTACAACATGTCGCAAAACTCCTTGTTTGCGATAACAGGAAGTATCCCTATCAATATTTTTATAGGAAGAATAGAAAGGGTATATATTCCATATATAGAAAAAAATCTTAATAGAAAATATTTTAATTGGGAAAATATCTATTTTGATCTTAGAAAAAAAGTGGCTATTGAATCCTGGGTCGCGGTAAATCCCAGCAGTAATCAAAAGACTCGAATTGGGACTAATAATTTTCAATTAATTGATCCAATTGATAAAGAAGAAGAGGAAGAGATCAATCCCAGCAGTAATCAAAAGACTCCAATTGGGACTAATAAGGATGAAATATTTTATGCAATTGATAAAGAAGAAGAGGAAGAGATCAATCCCGAAGAAGAGATCAATCCCGAAGAAGAGATCAATCCCAGCAGTAATCAAAAGACTCCAATTGGGACTAATAACGATCAATTAATTGATCCAATTGATAAACAAGAAAAAGACCCTTTTTATATTCCGATTAATCAAAATCCAGAAATCAATCAACCTAATTCTCCAAATTCTTTTTTTGATTGGATGGGAATGAATGAACAAATACTAAATCGTCCCATCTCGAATCTGGAACTTTGGTTCTTCCCAGAATTTGTGCGGCTTTTTAATGTATATAAAACGAAACCGTGGATTATACCAAGCAAATTACTTCTTTTAAATTCGAATCTAAGTGAAACCGATAATAAAAAGAAAAACATCGCTGAAAACCAAAATCTTGAAGAAGAAGATTCCGCGAAATCAGACATGAAAAAAGGTACAAAGAAAAGTAAAACCAATAGTGAAAAGAAAAGTGAAACCGATAGTGAAAAGAAAAGTGAAACCGATAGTGAAAAGAAAAGTGAAACCGATAGTGAAAAGAAAAGTGAAACCGATAGTGAAAAGAAAAGTGAAACCGATAGTGAAAAGAAAAGTGAAACCGATAGTGAAAAGAAAAGTCTAAGTACAAGAGAGCTAAGAGAGTTATTCATGAAAAAGTATTTCCTTTTGCAATTGAGATGGGATCAAAGGAATATCGGTCAAAACATTCGCAAAAATGTCCGGATATTAGCTCTCCCGAAGAGCTCGATAAATCTAGAAACCATGACTCTATCATGCATTGAAAGGAGAAAATTACAATTGAATGTAATGTGGAATTCGAAGAGCAATTTGAGTATTCTAAAATTTTTCAAAAACATGGGAGTGGCTATGGACCGCCTTGGACTGTCTGTAAAAAACAATGGGCAATTTCTTATGTATCAAACCATAGGTATTTCGTTGGTTCATAAGAGTAAAAACAAAACTAATCAACAATACCGAAAACAAAGAATAATTCGAGCTAGAGAGAACAATCATTTTGATGCGCTTGTTCTTGAAAATATTTTATCGTCTAGACGTCGTAGAGAATTGAGAATTCTAATTTGTTTCAATTCAAACAATTGGAATGATGTGGATACCAATTCCGTATTTTTCAACGAAAACGGGGTAAAAAACTGTAGTCACTTTTGGGAAGAAAGGAACCTTCGTGATAAGGAGAAAAATGAATTAATTCAATTCAAGTTTTTTCTTTGGCCCAATTATCGATTGGAAGATTTAGCTTGTATGAATCGTTATTGGTTTGATACTAATAACGGCAGTCGTTTCAGTATCTTAAGGATCCACATGTATCTACCATTGAAAATTCGTTGATAGTATTACTATATACCCTGTAGCAGGGTATATGATAGAAAACAAATGCACACATGCCTTATCTTATACCTCATTCGAATCTCACTGAATAGAGGATACAGCGTATCCATTAGACCTATAAATTATCAATGAATCCAAAGATATTCATTTCATTTTAGGTCTAATTGATTCACTTTTGTGAATACAAAAATGTACGAGATTCTTATCTGAATTCAAAATAGGATTTTGAATTCATTGGAATGGATAAACTGAGGAGTTCAGAAAGCAATTTATTCTATATCAATCATTCAAATTATTGGCATTCTTTTTATTGATCAATAAAATTCGTTAAAATATATATCAGGGAAGGGGATCAATTCTTTTTTTATGGTAAAAAACTTATTCATTTCGGTTATTTCTCAAGAAGAAACCAAAGAAAACAGAGGGTCCGTTGAATTTCAAATATTCAATTTCACCAATAAGATACAGAGACTTACTTCCCATTTAAAATTGCACAAAAAAGACTATTTATCTCAGAAAGGTTTGCGTAAAATTTTGGGAAAACGTCAACGGCTGCTAGCTTATTTGTCAAAAAAAAATAAAGTACGTTATAAAGAATTAATTGAGAAATTGGATATTCGAGAGACAAAAACTCATTAATTTTTAATTTGAGGAGTCATTTGTTTTTAACTTATTTGTTTCGTTTCAATTTTGATGAACCTCTTTTCACATTCAGCAATTCATGGAAGAATTACATGGAAGAACGAATCGGTAAAAAATTTATGACTGCACCAGCTACAAGAAAAGACCTCATGATAGTCAATATGGGTCCTCACCACCCATCAATGCATGGTGTTCTTCGACTTATTCTTACTCTCGATGGTGAAGATGTTATTGACTGCGAACCAATATTGGGTTATTTACACAGAGGGATGGAGAAAATTGCGGAAAACCGAACAATTATACAATATTTGCCCTATGTCACACGTTGGGATTATTTAGCTACTATGTTTACAGAAGCAATAACCGTAAATGGACCTGAACGATTGAGCAATATTCAAGTACCTAAAAGAGCTAGCTATATCAGAGTCATTATGTTGGAGTTAAGTCGTATAGCTTCCCATTTGTTATGGCTCGGTCCATTTATGGCGGATATTGGGGCGCAGACTCCTTTCTTCTATATTTTTCGAGAAAGAGAGTTGATATATGACCTATTCGAAGCTGCCACCGGTATGCGAATGATGCATAATTTTTTTCGTATCGGGGGAGTAGCTGCTGATCTACCCCATGGCTGGATAGATAAATGTTTGGATTTTTGCAATTATTTTTTAACAGGGGTTGCTGAATATCAAAAACTTATTACACAGAATCCCATTTTTTTAGAACGAGTTGAAGGTATAGGCACTATTAGGGCAGAAGAAGCACTCAATTGGGGTTTATCCGGACCAATGCTACGAGCTTCGGGAATCGAATGGGATCTTCGTAAAATCGATCAGTATGAGTGTTACGACGAATTTGCTTGGGAGGTTCAATGGCAAAAAGAGGGGGATTCTTTAGCTCGTTATTTAGTAAGAATCGGCGAAATGGAAGAATCCATAAAAATGATTCAACAGGCCCTGGAAGGAATTCCGGGGGGGCCTTATGAGAATTTAGAAATCCGACGTTTTGATAGAGTAAAACATCCCCAATGGAATGATTTTGAATACCGATTCATTGCTAAAAAAACCTCTCCTATTTTTGAATTAGCGAAGCAAGAACTTTATGTGAGAGTCGAAGCTCCAAAGGGAGAATTGGGAATTTTTCTGATAGGAGATCAGAGCGTTTTTCCTTGGAGATGGAAAATTCGTCCACCGGGTTTGATCAATTTGCAAATTCTTCCTCAGGTGGTTAAAAGAATGAAATTGGCTGATATTATGACGATACTAGGTAGCATAGATATCATTATGGGGGAAGTTGATCGTTGAAATGATAATTGATACAACACAAATCCAGGCTATCCATTCCTTTTCCGGATTGGAATCCGTAAAAGTCAAAGAAGTCTATGGGATCATATGGATACTTGCCCCTATTTTTACTATTGTATTAGGAATCACAATGGGTTTACTAGTAATTGTTTGGTTAGAAAGGGAAATATCCGCGGGAATACAACAACGTATTGGCCCCGAATATGCGGGTCCTTTAGGAATTCTTCAAGCTTTAGCAGATGGTATCAAACTCCTTTTGAAAGAAAGCCTTCTTCCATCTCGAGGGGATACTCGCTTATTCCGTATCGGACCTTCCATAGCAGTGATATCCGTTTTTCTAAGTTATTTAGTAATTCCTTTTGGTTATAAGCTTGTTTTAGCCGATCTTAGTATTGGGGTTTTTTTCTGGATCGCCGCTTCAAGTATTGCTCCCGTTGGACTTCTTATGTCCGGATATGGATCAAATAATAAATATTCCTTTTTAGAGAGAATCATTGAGATATTGAAAATAAAAAAGTCTCTTTTAGAGAAGAAAGCTCTGAACTAGAAAGGTAAAAAGCCGATATATTGGAAAGCGAATTCGCAAAAAGGTGAATTTAAAAGAATTAATAGATTTTTTTTTATAAAATACAGCTGCCTTGGAACGAGCACAAGCTACTATACAAGCTCCAGAGGGTTCTTTGAAAAAGGAAGGACATTACTACAAATGGACTGAGAGAAGCTCAGTTTGTACTGATCGAACGCAATGATTCTTTGAATGAAAGAGATTTCCTACTCAGAAAATATCACAAGATGTTATATTTTGATCGTAATTTGGAAGAAGAAACTCCTCCTATTTTGCGATTCGAACCTTCTACTATTTTTGAATTAGAACTTTCTACTCTTTGGGGAGGAGAACCTTCGCGTCCTACTAATGAAACAAATGAAAGAAATAAATCTTGTAATTATAGTCGGATAGCCAATACAAAACTCTTACCCAATTTAAGTCATTTTAAACATAAGAACTTAATTTGGGTAAGTTTTTTTTTTAACCTAGTATAATTGAGTTTTCTTAATTTTTGTAAAACAGAAAAATAAAGATTGATACAAAAAAGAAATAAAAAAACAAATAAAAAGGAATTCTCGCATATCCTAAATATTTTATACCCTCGCTAGCAATAAAACTAAGAAAAGCAAAACAATTAAATATTTGGTCAATAATTCTTAAATCAAAACAACGAATAATTTGAGAAAACCTTCGCACTTGGCAAACAAAAAAATTCTTATAAAAAGTATCTATATAAGCACGATTATAGGCCCAGTCATATATCACAAAGACTATTTTGTCGCGAATAACTCTCTTAAGGCTTTTTTGATGAAACGAATTAATTAATAGAAAACTTTTGAAAGACGAATAGGTGGGTTTATATAATAAAAATGCTATAAATATTCCGCAATAAGCAATCCCCACGGAAATTACCGTATGCTTTAAGAACTCAGCTAAATCTGTTGAATTAGTGTGATCCAAAAGATAAATAGCAGGATGTAACCATTGGGTTAAGATGTCGAGATTGAAACCAAGCTCCTTCGGAATTCCTAAGAATCCAATTACAAAAGTTACAAAACACAATAGAATTTGTGGAAATAACATAGTATTTTCTGATTCAAAGGGATCAGAAGTATAAGAAAATTTGGTTTGATTCTCCCCTTTCTCATCAATTGTGAAAAAGCGAAAATTTTTGTTAATTGGCTTTGAACCCTTTTTTCCCCATAGAGACATTGAATCAAGAGGGTTATTTTTTTTTCCACTATAATTTTGAAAACCAACGTTTAAATGTCCTTCAAAAGTCATTAAATAAATCCGAAACATATAAAATGCGGTTAATCCCACAGTGCCCCAAGCTATTAGGGCGAAAATCGGCGAATAAAGCCAGCTATCATTAAGAATTTCATCTTTTGACCAAAAACAAGCAAGGGGCGGAATACCACAAAGTGAAAGTGTACCTAATAAAAAAGCACCTTTGGTTATCGGTACGTGTTTTGTTAAACCGCCCATAATAACCATATTCTGACTTTTTTCGGGAGAATAACCAATAATAGTCTCCATTGAATGAATAACGGATCCTGCTGCTAAGAATAATAATGCCTTGGAATAAGCATGAGTAATCAAATGAAATAAAGCACTTCGGTAAGACCCCATTCCTAGAGCTAACATCATATAACCCAATTGAGACATTGTGGAATAAGCTAAACCTCTTTTAATGTCTTGTTGAGCAAGAGCTAAAGTAGCTCCTAATAAAACTGTTATGATTCCTATCAAGGAGATGAAATACATTATGGAAGGTATAACTAAGAAAAGAGGAAGAAGCCTAGCTACAAGAAAAATTCCCGCTGCTACTAAGGTAGCAGCATGTATAAGAGCCGAAATCGGAGTAGGTCCCTCCATGGCATCGGGTAACCAGACATGAAGAGGAAATTGCGCGGATTTCGCAATTGCACCGACAAATAACAGCGCAGCGCATAAAGTAACAAATAAAAGATTGACCTCTTTGCTCGAAATCAAATTATTCAATATTTGGAATAACTCCCGAAATTCAAAACTGCCTGTTATCCAATAAAAGCCTAAAATTCCTAATAATAAACCAAAATCCCCTACACGATTAGTTACAAACGCTTTTTCGCAAGCATTTGCCGCACCGGGTCGTGTAAACCAAAACCCTATTAATAGATACGAACATAGTCCAACCAATTCCCAAAAAATATAAATTTGTATAAAATTAGAACTAGTAACTAATCCCAACATGGCAGCACAGAAAAAACTCATATAAGCAAAAAATCTCAAATATCCTTCATCATGAGCCATATAATTATCACTATAAATAAGAACCATAATTCCAACAGTAGTGATTAATATTGACATAATAGAAGTAAGTGGGTCGATCAAGTAACCGAATTCAAAAGAAAAATCATTATTTATTATCCAAGACCATACATATTGATAGATAGAACCCCTATTTATTTGCTGAATAGATAGATAGATTGAAAATGCCATCACTATACTTAACAATAAAACACTCTGAAAAGACCACATACGACGAAGATTTTTTGTTACCGTGGGAAAAATAAGAAGTCCTGCTCCTATTAACATAGGAACTAGAAGGGGAACAAAAGGTATGATCCACGCATATTGATATGTTTGTTCCATAAACAGTTTGAGTCTTAATTAATTATTTCCGATTCACCCGATTTTATTTTATCTCTTTTGAAAAGAGTCAATAAAAAAGAAAAAAATATGTACTAACTTAAACCAAACTGACAACTAAAATAAACTTTATAGAATTTTCTATTGTGAATTATTCTTAGTTAAAAACTTTCAATTATTCAAATCAAGAAGTTACAATTGGTCAAATAATCTGAAATAGATTCATTAGCAGTTTCCTTTTATTTTTAAAAGGAAAATTAGGTCTCTTTTCTTTTTATCCAAGGGAAAAGGATTACAGCTTTCAATTTCATTAAGCAAGAGTAGAGTTTTGATCTTAAACCTTTCAATTGCACGTAGAACGATGAAAATAGGACATTTTAGTTTCTTTTTCATTAGAATTATAATTCTAAGATGAAGTTAAACTAATTTGATGATTTCTACAGCACATCGAATTCTATAGATTTTATTTTATGAATAATGCGAAATAGAGATAGCAATCAAAACAAACGAATCGTTTTTACGAATATATTATGAGAATAATAAAAAAAGATAGAATAAAAAAAAGCTAGTATAGTAAATAGTAAAAACGATTCATTTTGCGCAATAGATGTCTTTCACATCCAGTTTTAACCTAAAATTAAGTAATTTCTTCATTTTTAAATGGCAGTTCCAAAAAAACGTATTTCGAAATCAAAAAAGCGTATTCGTAAAAATACTTGGAAAAGAAAGAGCTTTTGGACAGCATTAAAAGCTTTTTCGTTAGGAAAATCCCTTTCGACCGGGAATTTGAAAAGTTTTTTTGTATCACAAACAAATAAAAAAACGTTGGAATAATCTGAGTCGACTTTTTTTTTAGACTAAAATTTCATGACTTCGGCTTTCTATTGATTTATACGATTTATTATTTAGAGTTAATATAGAACTGGGAAATCGAATGCCCTGCTCTTAGCTCTTATGAGACGAGAATACGAAATCCTAGATTTACTCATCTTTTTACTTAACTTAAAAAAATAATACCTTTGAGGGTTCCCAAACATCATTTCGAGGGGGGCGAGTCTTATTTTCCCCATCAACCTATTTGTTTATGACAAGTAACACTTTTATAGAGTAATATAATAAATAGAGTAAAGTAATACAATAAGGCGGATATGAATTCGGTTTAGTTAACGAATCGTTGAGACTTATGAATTACTTTTGAAAATTGAAACCATTTTTTATTTTGGGTAACTTTCTGACTTTTTCTTTTTCATGAATTCTTATACGGATTCCCAAGACTATCTTGTCATGTAATAAATATTGACAAAAGCCCCGATTTTTAAAATCAAGTAAAAAATAAGAAAATAAGTATGTTATATCTGCATAATCGGTTAATTATAAGTGCTTTAAAATAGGTATATAGGTATTGCTAAAATTCATTTTTTTGTTTTGATTTCTGAAATCAAGACAAAAAAATGGAAACCAAAATTTTTGTTTTGAATTCGACCCCTGGTTACCGGAGTTTAATTCCAAGCGAGCCAAAAATACACGAAAACCATAATTAATAAGTATAAGTGAAATAAAACAAAGACTCTAAACTGAAATAATAAAAACTTTCAAATTCATATTTGAACAAATTTTTCTGTATAAAATTGAACCATACTATACTGAATTTCCCTTTCAAATCTTGACGTTTGCTTACTCATAGCCTATAATGAATTAGACTATTATGGATTTACGACACGCCGCTATGGTGAAATTGGTAGACACGCTGCTCTTAGGAAGCAGTGCTAGCGCATCTCGGTTCGAGTCCGAGTGGCGGCATACCGTCTTCTAAAAAAAGAAAATAGACCTTATAATCTTATAAGGAATTCAATTCCCGATTTCCTTTTTCAAAATTTTCTTAGGTAATTGGGGGGCTAGACTCTTCGTTGTTTAAGCTTTTTTTTATGATATTTTCAACCTTAGAGCATATATTAACTCATATTTCCCTTTCGATCATTTTCATTTTAATGACAATTCATTTGATAATATTTTTAGTCGACGAAATAAGAAAACTATATGATTCATCAGAAAAGGGCATGCTAGTAACTTTTTTCTGTATAACAGGATTATTAGCTACTCATTGGATTTCTTCGGAACATTTCCCACTAAGTGATTTATATGAATCATTCATTTTCCTTTCATGGAGTTTCGCTCTGATTCATATCATTCCGTATTTCACAAAAAATACAAAATTTTTAAGCAAAATAATCAGCCCAAGCGCTATTTTTACCCAAGGTTTTGCTACTTCAGGTCTTTTAACAGAAATACATCAATCTTCAATATTAGTACCCGCTCTTAAATCCGAGTGGTTAATAATGCACGTAAGTATGATGATATTGGGCTATGCAGCCCTTTTATGCGGATCATTATTATCAGTAGCACTTCTGGTCATTACATTTCGCAAAAACGGAAAGCTTTTTTCGGGGGGCAACGATTTTTTAACTGAGTCATTTTTATTTGGGGAAAATCTTTTTCAAAAGACTTCTTTTTTTTCTGCTAAGAATTATTATAGGACCCAATTCATTCAACAATTGGATTTTTGGAGTTATCGGGTTATTAGTCTAGGATTTCTCTTTTTAACCATAGGAATACTTTCGGGAGCAGTGTGGGCTAACGAAGCGTGGGGATCTTATTGGAGTTGGGACCCAAAAGAAACTTGGGCTTTTATTACTTGGATTGTATTCGCAATTTTTTTACATACTCGAACAAATCTAAATTTGCAGAGTGTAAATTCCGCAATTGTCGCATCTATTGTGGCATCTATAGGCTTTCTTATAATTTGGATATGCTATTTTGGAGTCAATCTAGTAGGAATAGGTCTCCATAGTTATGGTTCATTTCCATCAACATCTAGTTGAATTCAAAAAACGTTCTTACAAATCTAAGAGAGTGCAGCATATAATAAATAAAAAAGATAAAATACTATAATAATTAGAATAATATAATAAAAAAAGATAGAATAAAGATTAAAACTTTGTGTGAACGAGTACACGTACCGTTTGAATCAATACAATATTTGATTCAAACGGTACGCGGGTGGTTCAAATTGATTGTTTTTAGTTAACTGAAGAGAAGAAAAAACCTTCCTTTTTGCATTTACAACGAACGTTTTTTTTTAAACTTTTTTTAGGATTTTGGTTTTATTTATAAGACTTGTCGATAAAAAAAATGAGATAGAATAACTTCGACCTTTTCAACTGATAGTGAAAGAACGAAATCGGGGTACATACCAATACCTATGACAGGTAACAAAATGGAGATAGAAAGAAATAACTCTCGCGGTCCAGAATCCAAAAAAGAAGAGTTTGGGGCATTAAATAGCTTGTATCCATAAAACATCTGGCGTAACATAGATAATGAATAAATAGGAGTTAATATAATTCCAATTGCCATTACAAAAGAAATGAGTATTTTGGACATGAAAAGATATTTTTTGGCGCTAATTATTCCAAAAAATACTAGTAATTCGGCAACAAAACCGCTCATACCTGGTAATGCAAGGGAAGCCATTGAAAAGCTACTGAACATCGTGAATATTTTTGGCATTTGAATAGCTATTCCCCCCATTTCGTCAAGATAAACAAGCCGTATTCTATCATAAGTCGTTCCCGCCAAGAAAAAAAGTGCAGCACCAATAAATCCATGAGAAATTATTTGTAAAAGAGCTCCATTAAGTCCCGTATCGGTCATAGAACCAATTCCTATAATTATAAAACCCATATGAGATACAGAGGAATAGGCTATTCGTCTTTTTAAATTTCGTTGTCCAAGAGATGTTAAAGCTGCATAGATCATTTGTATTGTGCCTACTATCACCAAATAGGGAGAAAATAGAGAATGGACGTGAGGAAATAATTCCATATTGATTCGAATCAATCCATATGCTCCCATTTTTAATAAGATTCCGGCTAGAAGCATACAAGTACTATAATGTGCTTCTCCGTGGGTATCGGGTAACCATGTATGTAGGGGTAAAATAGGTGATTTGACAGCAAAAGCAATAAAAAATCCAATATAGAATATTATTTCTAAAGCCGCGGGGTATGACTGATTTACTGATGTTTCAAAATTGAATGTTGGTTCATTCGAACCATATAAAGTAAGACCCAAAACTCCCATTAATAGAAAAATGGAACCCCCTGCCGTATACAAAATAAATTTTGTAGCTGAGTATAGACGTTTCTTCCCCCCCCACATGGATAGAAGTAGATAAACGGGAATTAATTCTAATTCCCACATGATGAAAAAAAGGAAAAGGTCTCGAGAAGCAAATGATCCTATTTGACCACTGTACATTGCTAACATCAGGAAATGAAATAATCGAGAATCGCGAGTAACTGGCCGGGCCGCTAAAGTAGCTAAAGTGGTTATAAATCCTGTCAATAAAATAGGGCCTACAGAAAGTCCATCTATTCCCAATCTCCAATGGCAATCAAAAAAATTGATCCATTTATAAGTCTCCTCTAGTTGGATTAATGGATCGTCCACCTGGAAATGAAAACAAAATGCATAAGTCGTTATAAGGAGTTCTAAAATACATATACAAAGTGTATACCATCTAATTACCCTATTTCCTTTATGGGGAAGAAAGAAAACGATGGAACCCGCAAATATTGGAAAAACGACAATTATTGTTAACCAAGGAAAAAAATTCGTGGTAAAGACAAGATACACTTGGCCCACAAAACCCGTGCTCGAAAATCAAAATATTTGAGGCACGGGTTTTCAGTAAAAAATTGAAATGGATTCCGGTATAGTTTTCTGGAACATATCAATAAGCTAGACCCATACTGCGAGTTGTTTCATGCCATAAATAAACTCGGACACTCAAGAAATCTGTTGGACAAGCGGATTCACATCTCTTACAACCAACACAGTCCTCTGTTCTTGGAGCGGAAGCAATTTGTTTAGCCTTACATCCGTCCCACGGTATCATTTCTAATACATCGGTAGGGCAGGCTCGGACACATTGAGTACATCCTATACATGTATCGTAAATCTTTACGGAATGTGACATTGGATCTATAGAGTTCTGAACGTCATAAATTTTCGATCTAGTAACCTTGATAAACGAATCCCTTTTTTAGATACCAGATGAATCAATGAGTTATCAGAATTTTTCTAATCAATCTACTTCTGGATTGGTTTAGGAGAGAGGGCTAAAATACTTTGATTTATTATGTTTTTGCAAACATGATCATACCTTATGTAGATGTAGCAAACCTACATGCGAATTCTAATCAATTTATCAACACTCAATATTAGAATTTCTAGGATTCATACTAATTATTCAACAAATTTGATTGGTCAATACGAGTTGATTTTCTGTTACGATAAATTGAGGAGACAATAGCCAGCCCAATAGCTGCTTCCGCAGCTGCAATAGCTATAATAAAAATTGAGAAAATGTCTCCTTTTAATTGACGATTATCAAAAAAATACGAAAATGTTACCAAATTCATATTAACTGCATTAAGTATAAGTTCAAGACACATAAGGGCTCTAACCATATTTCGACTTGTGATCAATCCATAGATACCGATAGAAAATAAAAAGGCACTCAACACAAGGGCATGCTCGAGCATCATTCAAAAACTCCTTATCAATCTTGACTTGTTTCAATAAGAAAAAACAATTCAACCGATTCGATTGACTACTGTATAACAAATATGTAACAACAAAATCTAGCGGTAATAGATTGACTTCACGCTAAAGGCTTTCAATTTTAGATTTATACAGTATACAGCAAAAAAAGAATTGAAGGAAAATGAATGGGGTAAAAGTTTTATTTGAATTCTTTGAAAATTTGAATATCAATTTTTTATTGACGAGCTACAACAATTGCACCTATTAGAGCAACTAAAAGAATTATTGAAATGAATTCAAATGGAAGAAAAAAATCTGTTGATAAATGAATTCCAATTTGTTGACTATTGCTTATCAAATCTTGCTCGATAATCTGGTTTGATCGTGTAGTCCAAATAATACTGTACCATGACGTATCTAGAATAGTCGAAATTAGTGAAATAAAAAGACTTATACAAACTTGTGAAGTAATACCATCTCCAAGGGTCCAAAGAGGAAAATCATTTGAATATTCTGAACCATTCAAGAACATCACAGCAAAAAGAATTAAAACATTTATCGCTCCTACATAAATGAGTAGCTGTGCAGCAGCTACAAAATAGGAGTTAGATAGAATATAGAATAAGGATATACAAACAAGAACCAATCCCAACGAAAAGGCCGAATAAATTGGATTGGGAAATAATACTACTCCTATACCCCCTAATATAAGACCTGATCCTAAAAAAACTAAAAGAAAATCATGTATTGGTCCAGGTAAATCCATTTTTTATCAATTCTAAAAAAAAATATAAATCGAAGAATTTCATGATTTTATTGACCTGACCAGGAAAAAGAAGTTATTCATATGTCATTCTTTATTCATCCAAAGAAAAACCCTGTTTATTCTTATCTCATTTATTCTTTTTGAAATCATTATTTTGACTAGTTACTAGAACAATAATCTAAACATAGAAATCAATTTTCTAGCCAAACGAAGTTACGAGTCTCACTAACCAATCAATAGGTTGAATTGACCAAGCAAAAGAATATCATTTTTTTAGACCCAAACTGAGCTTAGTAATTGGTAATTTTGTTTAATCAATAGTTTATTCATTTTTAATTTGAGGTAAATTCGAAATTTTTCGAATTGTATAATCCTCAATTACTGACATTGGTAACCGACCCAAAGCAATTTGATTAAAATTCAATTCATGCCGATCATAAGTAGAAAGTTCATATTCTTCAGTCATTGATAAACAATTTGTTGGACAATATTCAACACAATTACCGCAAAATATACAAAGTCCAAAATCAATACTGTAATTAAGCAATCGTTTCTTGCGAATATCTGTTTCCAATTGCCAATCAACAACAGGTAAATCTATAGGACATACACGAACACAAACTTCACAAGCAATGCATTTATCAAATTCAAAATGGATTCGGCCTCGAAAGCGTTCTGGTGTGATCAATTTTTCATAGGGATATTGAATAGTTACGGGTAAACGATTTGCATGGGACAGGGTAATCATGAAACCTTGGCCGATATACCTGGCAACTCGTATTGTTTGTTGACCATAATTCCTGAGTTCAGTTACCATAGGGAACATATCGTGAATATCTATAAAAAATTTATGCTTGTTTCTTTCTCTTGTTTGAGGCAAGCCGTCAATCTTGAATATTGTAGTCTTTTACAGTGAAAGAAGTTGAGACGAAGTTGTTAATAATAGATTACCTAGAGAAATAGGTAAAAGAAATTTCCATCCAAGATTTAATAGTTGGTCCATTCTGAGCCTTGGTAAAGTCCATCTTGTTGCAATAGAAATGAACAAGAACGAAAAGGTTTTAGCTAATGTAATAACGATACTTACTATTGTTCCAAAGACTTTACCCCTTTTAGTTATGTCAAAAAGCTCAGGGACAAATATGTATGGAATAGAAAGATTCCAGCCCCCTAAGTAAAGAACTGTTACAAATAATGAAGAAATTAGTAGATTCAGATATGAAGCAACGTAAAATAAACCAAATTTGATGCCTGAATATTCGGTTTGATACCCCGCTACTAATTCTTCTTCCGCTTCTGGTAAATCAAAAGGTAATCGCTCGCATTCGGCTAAAGAAGAAATTATAAAAATGATAAACCCTATCGGTTGACGCCACAAATGCCACCCCCAAAACCCATACTTTGACTGGGCTTCAACTATATCAACTGTACTTGAACTGTTAGATAATCATAGTCGATGATAACATTACTGTTATCATCGCTATTCCAGAACCGTACATGAGATTTTCATCTCATACGGCTCCTCAGAAGTCAAAAATAAATCTAAGGACTCTTCCATATTATTGATATGGGTGTCGGATAGATAGAGTCGAGAATTAAATATTCTACGGTCCCGAATTATACCAATTGAATTCTGTCTGCTATATAAATTAAGTGCTTCGGAATTGATCTCAATCTTTTAAGAATTTTCGTTGGTCTTTGTTTATTAATAACTTCATCTTTCAATAAAAGAAAAAATTTGTTTTGTTTGTAGCAATATCACATAGACATTTCAACCTCTCATTTTCTCCAATTACGAAAAAGAATTAGCCATTTGTTCATGAATCGTGATAAAGATTTTGTCTCTTGATTTATTTTATTTCCTATGCCGAATAAAATCAATCTCACCTTTTTATTTTTATTTCGCTCCTATTCTCCTTTCTCAGAAAAAAGGGGACTTGGACCAAAGTAAAAGATTACTTCGTTCTTTATAGTTATTTTCTTAATCCGTGAATAGGAGGATACTCTGGATCAGGATCGTGGGGAGTACTTCTTGATTATTTCTACTAACTTCAAGTCCCCATTTGAATTCCTTATATGTAGAGAAATATCCTGTTGGATAACTTACATAATCTTTATTACAAATCCTTTGTGTATCTTGGTCTTCCTACCCATCCACTTGTTTTTGAAATCTCTCCTTATGGAAATACATCTAGGATATATAGATAGTAAAAACTCCATACAGTTGATCTTTGAAACCCGCTTCCGGCTATGATGACGAATTCACCAAGCTTGGGGGTAAAAAGCAAACATAAAAAAGTTTTTTTTTGTTTGCTTTTTTAACTTTATTCTTGTACATAGGAAAGAAGACTTAATCTTTGTACTGCCAAATTCGAAGCCGCTTTTTTTTCACTCATATAACTATCTAGTTTCCTTTATCATCCTCAAGTACCCAATATTCTAGAAGAACTACGAACACTAAAAAATATGTATAAAAAAAAAAAGAATAAATCATCCTAAAGATCTTAATAGAAGGATTATTCTTATAAAAGAAAAACATTGAATAAAAATATGAAAATAAAAATACCGCATATATAGCACCCATAGAAAAAAAAGGATAGATAGACATAAGAAATATTACTAGAAATATTACTCAAAAATGATAGAGAATTACTTTTCTTTTAAAGTGTTTTTTTTTTTTGCTTCGCTTATTACTAGCGAAGCAAGAAATTGCATTGTGGGTGCAAAAAAAAAAATTGATTTCTAGTTAGCATATTTATAGTTATCATAATTTTATTGAACTTCGGTTTTTAAGAGGAAATTAATAGTTGTTCGATCTCACAAGTCAAAACTATCAAAACGCATAGAGCTTTTTTATACCTGATCGAATCACACGCAGAGAAATTGATAATACACATAAAGCTAAGGGTATTTCATAACTAATTGATTGAGCAGCTGCCCGTAGACCACCTAAAAAGGAATATTTATTATTTGATCCATATCCGGACATAAGAAGTCCAACGGGAGCAATACTTGAAGCGGCGATCCAGAAAAAAACCCCAATACTAAGATCGGCTAAAACAAGCTTATAACCAAAAGGAATTACTAAATAACTTAGAAAAACGGATATCACTGCTATGGAAGGTCCGATACGGAATAAGCGAGTATCCCCTCGAGATGGAAGAAGGCTTTCTTTCAAAAGGAGTTTGATACCATCTGCTAAAGCTTGAAGAATTCCTAAAGGACCCGCATATTCGGGGCCAATACGTTGTTGTATTCCCGCGGATATTTCCCTTTCTAACCAAACAATTACTAGTAAACCCATTGTGATTCCTAATACAATAGTAAAAATAGGGGCAAGTATCCATATGATCCCATAGACTTCTTTGACTTTTACGGATTCCAATCCGGAAAAGGAATGGATAGCCTGGATTTGTGTTGTATCAATTATCATTTCAACGATCAACTTCCCCCATAATGATATCTATGCTACCTAGTATCGTCATAATATCAGCCAATTTCATTCTTTTAACCACCTGAGGAAGAATTTGCAAATTGATCAAACCCGGTGGACGAATTTTCCATCTCCAAGGAAAAACGCTCTGATCTCCTATCAGAAAAATTCCCAATTCTCCCTTTGGAGCTTCGACTCTCACATAAAGTTCTTGCTTCGCTAATTCAAAAATAGGAGAGGTTTTTTTAGCAATGAATCGGTATTCAAAATCATTCCATTGGGGATGTTTTACTCTATCAAAACGTCGGATTTCTAAATTCTCATAAGGCCCCCCCGGAATTCCTTCCAGGGCCTGTTGAATCATTTTTATGGATTCTTCCATTTCGCCGATTCTTACTAAATAACGAGCTAAAGAATCCCCCTCTTTTTGCCATTGAACCTCCCAAGCAAATTCGTCGTAACACTCATACTGATCGATTTTACGAAGATCCCATTCGATTCCCGAAGCTCGTAGCATTGGTCCGGATAAACCCCAATTGAGTGCTTCTTCTGCCCTAATAGTGCCTATACCTTCAACTCGTTCTAAAAAAATGGGATTCTGTGTAATAAGTTTTTGATATTCAGCAACCCCTGTTAAAAAATAATTGCAAAAATCCAAACATTTATCTATCCAGCCATGGGGTAGATCAGCAGCTACTCCCCCGATACGAAAAAAATTATGCATCATTCGCATACCGGTGGCAGCTTCGAATAGGTCATATATCAACTCTCTTTCTCGAAAAATATAGAAGAAAGGAGTCTGCGCCCCAATATCCGCCATAAATGGACCGAGCCATAACAAATGGGAAGCTATACGACTTAACTCCAACATAATGACTCTGATATAGCTAGCTCTTTTAGGTACTTGAATATTGCTCAATCGTTCAGGTCCATTTACGGTTATTGCTTCTGTAAACATAGTAGCTAAATAATCCCAACGTGTGACATAGGGCAAATATTGTATAATTGTTCGGTTTTCCGCAATTTTCTCCATCCCTCTGTGTAAATAACCCAATATTGGTTCGCAGTCAATAACATCTTCACCATCGAGAGTAAGAATAAGTCGAAGAACACCATGCATTGATGGGTGGTGAGGACCCATATTGACTATCATGAGGTCTTTTCTTGTAGCTGGTGCAGTCATAAATTTTTTACCGATTCGTTCTTCCATGTAATTCTTCCATGAATTGCTGAATGTGAAAAGAGGTTCATCAAAATTGAAACGAAACAAATAAGTTAAAAACAAATGACTCCTCAAATTAAAAATTAATGAGTTTTTGTCTCTCGAATATCCAATTTCTCAATTAATTCTTTATAACGTACTTTATTTTTTTTTGACAAATAAGCTAGCAGCCGTTGACGTTTTCCCAAAATTTTACGCAAACCTTTCTGAGATAAATAGTCTTTTTTGTGCAATTTTAAATGGGAAGTAAGTCTCTGTATCTTATTGGTGAAATTGAATATTTGAAATTCAACGGACCCTCTGTTTTCTTTGGTTTCTTCTTGAGAAATAACCGAAATGAATAAGTTTTTTACCATAAAAAAAGAATTGATCCCCTTCCCTGATATATATTTTAACGAATTTTATTGATCAATAAAAAGAATGCCAATAATTTGAATGATTGATATAGAATAAATTGCTTTCTGAACTCCTCAGTTTATCCATTCCAATGAATTCAAAATCCTATTTTGAATTCAGATAAGAATCTCGTACATTTTTGTATTCACAAAAGTGAATCAATTAGACCTAAAATGAAATGAATATCTTTGGATTCATTGATAATTTATAGGTCTAATGGATACGCTGTATCCTCTATTCAGTGAGATTCGAATGAGGTATAAGATAAGGCATGTGTGCATTTGTTTTCTATCATATACCCTGCTACAGGGTATATAGTAATACTATCAACGAATTTTCAATGGTAGATACATGTGGATCCTTAAGATACTGAAACGACTGCCGTTATTAGTATCAAACCAATAACGATTCATACAAGCTAAATCTTCCAATCGATAATTGGGCCAAAGAAAAAACTTGAATTGAATTAATTCATTTTTCTCCTTATCACGAAGGTTCCTTTCTTCCCAAAAGTGACTACAGTTTTTTACCCCGTTTTCGTTGAAAAATACGGAATTGGTATCCACATCATTCCAATTGTTTGAATTGAAACAAATTAGAATTCTCAATTCTCTACGACGTCTAGACGATAAAATATTTTCAAGAACAAGCGCATCAAAATGATTGTTCTCTCTAGCTCGAATTATTCTTTGTTTTCGGTATTGTTGATTAGTTTTGTTTTTACTCTTATGAACCAACGAAATACCTATGGTTTGATACATAAGAAATTGCCCATTGTTTTTTACAGACAGTCCAAGGCGGTCCATAGCCACTCCCATGTTTTTGAAAAATTTTAGAATACTCAAATTGCTCTTCGAATTCCACATTACATTCAATTGTAATTTTCTCCTTTCAATGCATGATAGAGTCATGGTTTCTAGATTTATCGAGCTCTTCGGGAGAGCTAATATCCGGACATTTTTGCGAATGTTTTGACCGATATTCCTTTGATCCCATCTCAATTGCAAAAGGAAATACTTTTTCATGAATAACTCTCTTAGCTCTCTTGTACTTAGACTTTTCTTTTCACTATCGGTTTCACTTTTCTTTTCACTATCGGTTTCACTTTTCTTTTCACTATCGGTTTCACTTTTCTTTTCACTATCGGTTTCACTTTTCTTTTCACTATCGGTTTCACTTTTCTTTTCACTATCGGTTTCACTTTTCTTTTCACTATTGGTTTTACTTTTCTTTGTACCTTTTTTCATGTCTGATTTCGCGGAATCTTCTTCTTCAAGATTTTGGTTTTCAGCGATGTTTTTCTTTTTATTATCGGTTTCACTTAGATTCGAATTTAAAAGAAGTAATTTGCTTGGTATAATCCACGGTTTCGTTTTATATACATTAAAAAGCCGCACAAATTCTGGGAAGAACCAAAGTTCCAGATTCGAGATGGGACGATTTAGTATTTGTTCATTCATTCCCATCCAATCAAAAAAAGAATTTGGAGAATTAGGTTGATTGATTTCTGGATTTTGATTAATCGGAATATAAAAAGGGTCTTTTTCTTGTTTATCAATTGGATCAATTAATTGATCGTTATTAGTCCCAATTGGAGTCTTTTGATTACTGCTGGGATTGATCTCTTCTTCGGGATTGATCTCTTCTTCGGGATTGATCTCTTCCTCTTCTTCTTTATCAATTGCATAAAATATTTCATCCTTATTAGTCCCAATTGGAGTCTTTTGATTACTGCTGGGATTGATCTCTTCCTCTTCTTCTTTATCAATTGGATCAATTAATTGAAAATTATTAGTCCCAATTCGAGTCTTTTGATTACTGCTGGGATTTACCGCGACCCAGGATTCAATAGCCACTTTTTTTCTAAGATCAAAATAGATATTTTCCCAATTAAAATATTTTCTATTAAGATTTTTTTCTATATATGGAATATATACCCTTTCTATTCTTCCTATAAAAATATTGATAGGGATACTTCCTGTTATCGCAAACAAGGAGTTTTGCGACATGTTGTAATTATCAGAAACCGCTTGCCTTTTAGTTACTTGAGGGATTGATCTATAAAAAACCGAGTCACCTTTATTTTCATTATTAATGGATTTATATGATAAAAGATCATATCTATAGCATTTTTGAAAATTATCTTTTTGATTTGATAATGAGTTAGGACCCTTTTTTTTCTTGTAATGACTTAATTGGTATTTTCCACATGAATTCCATTTTTTTAAATCTTTTTTTTGAGACCTACAATATCGATTCACCCTATTTCGCCATTTTTGTTTTTGTGACATTAAGCTAGACCAGATAATCTGAGATAAATCGTATTGATAATTCCCTCTTAACCAATTTTTCCATTGACTCGTTATAGACCGCTGAAGTTTCTTATGTATTACTTCAGACTGAAATATTCCTTGTGTTCGAAAGGAGTCTTTCATTTGAGTTTTAAGGAAGAAAGATGTTCCATGATGTTGAAGAACGGATCTTAATTTAGACAAGTTAACAACCCCGGTTTGCGATATTTTGTAAAATACATATGCTTGTGACAAGTTGGATAAATCACAAAAAATTTCTGAATTTTTCTTACAACTATTATAAGTTTTTATATTTGAAATAAAGTGAATTGTATTTTTAGTTTTTTTATTAATTATTTTTTTATTTGTTTCATTCTTGGAAATATATTTTTCAATCAAATTTTTTGTCGATTCAACAAAGAGTTGTGTATTCGTTTGGCAAATATGAATAGTAGATAAACAAATATCGTTATATATTCTTTGAATGAAAAATTTTCTAAAATAATGAAATTTACATATTATGTTTTTTAGTTTTACTATTTGCCAAATCTTTTTTGACAACTCTAATCTACAACTTTTTTTGTAAGTACTAATATCTAGTTCTAGAGTTACTTTTTTTTTCTCTTCGGTAATTCTTTCTATTTGATTTTTGATTGTACTTGTTCTATCAGTCATATCTTGCATTTTAGTTTCTATCAGTGAAGAATTTGTCCAATCTGGAATTTGAATTTTTTGAATTTGACTAAAAGATTCATTAATTATCTGGTTGCTTATTCTAGAATCTTTTTCTTTTTCCATTCCACCTATTTCTCTCGATCTAAATAATAAAATTGGTTTACCCTTGGAGAGGTCTTTTTCTATAAACGGAAGATTTTGGTTTGTTGTTCTTGTTTCTTTTGAAACTTTTTTAAATAATTTTATTATTATTTTTTTTAAAACGCTTTCAGCTGTAACCTTTTCATATTTTCCAATTTTTTTTTCGAGTTCCTTTAAAATGGGCTCAAAAAAGGAAGGTGTTTTTCGGGGAGAGCCAAAAGGCAGTTCTGTTTCCCTTCCAAAAATTGTTAAAAAACAAACGTCATCACGAGAAGTTAGCGGTTTAGATGTGTGCCAAGGTTTCAGATGGAAAGGATATACAATCTTGATCTGAATACCTTGTGTCAACCAATTTTCCGGAAATTCTGTTTCGGATAACGGATTACCAGTATAAGTGCACCTAATATGCTTTTCTCTATTCCATTCCTCGAAATCTTCAGACCATTCAGGAATTTGCAATAATAGCATACGTCCAAGATTTTTACCGATTATCAATGAAGGTAATATAAGATTTTTTCTAAGACTTGATTGGGCTATTAAAATGCAACCCCTTAACATTTGGGTAATTTCAAAAGTATCCCAGGCTTCCCCTATCTCTAATCGCTTTTTTTCCTTTACTCGGTCGTTTTTCTTTTTAGATTCTCTTTTTGGTTTTTCTTCTCTTTTTGTTTGTTCGTCTGTAGACTCTAAAATCCTGAACCCTTTTCCCGCCGACCAATTTCTAAAAATTCGGTTCAGTTGAACCGGGCGGGGGATAGCAAAAGAAAAAAGTTTTTGTTTTTTTATCCTGTCAAAAAAAAGGGGGGAATGTGCATTTGCTTGAAACAGTTTCTCAATAACAATTTTACGCCTTTGAGTTCGCATAGAGCCTTTGATTAAGCCGTGCTTAAAATCGGGTTGGTGTGCATAACGCATCAAAACAAGCCCCTTCTCTTCATCTTCTTTAGCCTCTTCTTCTGGGGTTTTAGTCTTGGTTTCTTTATTCACAGTATCAGTCTCTTTGCTAGCATTAGGCTTCGTTTCTTTATTCACAGTATCAGTCTCTTTGCTAGCATTAGTCTTGGTTTCTTTATCAACAGTATCAGTCTCTTTGCTAGCATTAGTCTTGGTTTCTTTATCAACAGTATCAGTCTCTTTGCTAGCATTAGTCTTGGTTTCTTTATCAACAGTATTAGTCTCTTTGCTAGCATTAGTCTTGGTTTCTTTATCAATAGTATCAGTCTCTTTGCTAGCATTAGGCTTCGTTTCTTTATCAATAGTATCAGTCTCTTTGCTAGCATTAGGCTTCGTTTCTTTATCAATAGTATCAGTCTCTTTGCTAGCATTAGGCTTCGTTTCTTTATTCACAGTATCAGTCTCTTTGCTAGCATTAGTCTTCGTTTCTTTATCTGTAGCTTTAGTAGTAGTATGAGTCTCTGGAGGATCAAAAAGAAGATATTCACCTACCGCCCTTCTTGAACGAATTTCATGCTCTGCTGGCGGACTGTAGTGAAATGATAGTTGTTCCAATTCACTGATTAATTTGTATGACCATCGAGGGACTTTTTTACCTATTTTGTGTATTAGAATAGATGAAAACGCATCAATTTCTAAAATATCACCAATTTCTAAAGTATTCGTATTTTGGTCAAAATTTTCGTAATTGGAATTCGGGAGAAGAAGATCATGTAACCGATTTTGCTCACCTGTCTCTCTCGAATCTGCGATCAAAGTATTTTTTATGATGGAAGGCGGAAGCTCTTTTTTGATTTTTCCACGGTATGGCCCGTTTAAGAAAGGATCATACATTTGGGGTAAGTAGTATTCTTGTTTAGTCTTATCATCTTCTATACATAATCGAGT